ATGTCCATTTTTTCATAAAAAGGGGCGTCCCTTTTGAAGCGAGAATGGATTTTCCTTGATAACTAATATAATGCATGAAAGGGTCCTTAAACAACCATAGGTTGTCCTGAAAGGCCTTAGCAAAAGCTTCTACAAGTCCAAGATGTTTTAGTTTTCCATAGAAAAAAATTCGTTCAAGAAGGGTTCCAGAAGACGTTGAGCATAAATGAGAAGATTTGTTACGAAGAAAGACGAAGATGGATTCGTATTCACATAGATGAGAATTATATAGGACGAAGAAAAACCTTTGATTTATTTTTGAAAAACAAGAACTGGCTTTTTTTGGAGTATTCCAAATACGATACTCGTGGAGAAAGAATCTTAATAAATGTAAAGAAGAAGCGTCTTTTACCCAGTAGCGAAGAGTTTGAACTAATATTTCCAGATGGATTGGGTAGGGTATTAGTATCTCTAACACATAAATTAAATGTGAAAATTTGTCCTCTAAAAAAGGGAATATTGAATGAATTGATCGTAAATTATGAGATTTAACTATTCCTTTCCTTTCTAGCGAAGATAATAATCGGAGATAAAACGGAATTTCTACAATGACTGCAAATCCTTCTGATATCATTTTAAAATTAAAATTTTTGTTGCGCCCAAAAAAGGTATTTTGGGTAAAATCATTAGCAAAAAGAATCAAATGATTCTGTTCATACTGATACATTCGCTCAATTGCACGTTTCACAATTAGTAAGCTGAACTTAGTAGAACCTGCATTTTCCAACAAAACGGATCTATTTCTATTTAAACCATGATCATGCGCAAGTGCATAAATATACTCCTGAAAGATAAGTGGATATAAGAAGTAGTGTTGTTGAGATCTATTTAGCTTTAAATATCTTTGGAATTCTTCCATTTGAAATTCTAATTGAACTAAAGGTAGAGGATTTTGGGGGTTATCAATGAAACATAGTGCGATACAGTCAAAACGAGGTATTCGAGTAATAAACGAATAGATACCTCGGGTATACAGGTAAACTTATCAATGGATTATCTATCCTCTCTTTTCCATTTAAACGAATAAGTTTATGTTCGTTATAGGATAACAAAAGACTTAGAAATCCTTTATTTTTTCAACCTAATCGCTCTTTTGATTTTGGAATTTTTTTATCAATATACTGTTTCTTCTACGCACACATTTATATTCCATAATGGAAAATGTCAATAGTTAGGATTCATTAAAATATAAAGAATTCGTTCATGGGATAATCCCTTCCCGTATCAGGCACTAATACATTTTTAACGTTTAATTAGATCGGGTAATCGTTCAAATTAAGAACAGAAGCTCGTTGCTTTTTCCCTATAATCAATAATCATATCATATATTCAATAAATAAATAAATTGAAGCCGTATAGGGCTCTATATCCATTTATTCATCCGACCCAACTTGAAATTGAATTCATTTTGTTCCGTTTCAAAAAAGAACACAACGGTTTGTACCGATTCGGAAAGAATGAAATATTCTCAGAACTCTTCGTTGATCCGACATGCTATTTTTTCCATTCATTCCCTTTCAGGATCAGTCGTGGTCTTCCAAACTTTACCGATGGTATGGACGAATCCCTCGCTTCATCCAAATGTGTAAAAGATCCTAGCCGCACTTAAAAGCCGAGTACTCTACCGTTGAGTTAGCAACCCGAATATAAAAAGTTTATGTAAATACAATAAAAAAAAGATAGATAAATGTCAAAATTTATAGACCACCTCTTCGTTCTTATGTTATCGACTTTAAAATCAAAACCCCTATTCTTATTATATCAAAGAGAATTCAAGGAATCCCATCATTTGAATAATATAAGGTAAAAATCAAACCGCTCGGACAAAAATAAATTTATCGACTTATCACGATGAATTATATTTGTTCGATACACTGTTGTCAATATAAATGTTGAGAAATAATACAACGGAAAAACAAAATAAATATAAATGGAATTTTTTTAATACTATTAAAAAAAGGGCTTGTGTTGTATTGGCACTACATAGCCGAAAAAAGTTTAGATAGAGGAATAAAAAAATACCAAGTAGAAAAAAATATCAGATTGAATCAATAATCAATAATAAGTAACTAGAATAAAAAAGGGAGGATTCCTTGGTTATTACTTATTAGTATTCAACGAAAACCGACCAATTGAAGGAACTCCCAGAATTTTATATTTCTAGGATCAAGCAACTCGAGTTTTGTCGTTCTAGAACATGAGATTTTATAGAAGCAATGAAAAATAGATATGAGTAGAATCCAAAAAAGGAAAAAATTATATATAAATACAAAAATTTATATAAGAATTACTATCCCTTTCTATTTCTTTATTTCCTTAATTCAATTTTGTTTGATTAGGACCAAGTTACTTAAAAACCTCTGCCTTTTTTAAAAGATCCCGAACAGTTCCTGTGGGCTGAGCGCCCTTTTCAAGGAAATATAGAATAGCAGGAACGTTTAAATAACTTTGATTCTTTATCGGATCATAAAAACCTACGTTCCGAAGATCTCTTCCTTCTCTTCGGGATCGAACATCAATTGCAACGATTCGATAGACGGCTCATTGGGATAGATCTAAGTAAATGAACAAGACCCCCCCTAGAAACGTATAGGAAGTTTTATCCTCGTACGGCTCGAGAAAAAATGATTTGGAGTTTTGTCTACGTATAGAATTCGAATTTCTGGCAAAGGAGTTAATAAAATAAATTAGAATGGGATTTAACTCATTTTTTTCTTCCTCCTTCCTGAAAAAAAAATAAAAATCATTTGTACCCATAACTCAAGTTTGATAATTCTCAAAGAGCTTAAAAGAAAAAAATCTTTAGGCAATTTATTTAATTTTTTGAATGGTCTTTAACCCCCTCTTGCTTGTCTCATTTAATCTTTATTATTATCCAGTTATTGAGACAATTGAAAAAACGGTGTTTCCTTGTTCTGGGATCCTTTTTTTTGTTTTAAATCAGTGGGTTTAGACATTACTTCGGTGCTTCTTAATCCTTACAAAATGGCAGCAACAGACCCCTTTTGTGATTTCTTTCTATCAAAGAATCATATAAACGCTCGATTCCCGCGTGATACACTTTGAATCGAAAGACTTTTCTCAATTTCAACAAATTTTACTTTTGAATTAAAAACTTGACTGAATCGGATCCTTTCAATTTCTATATTGATATATATGATATACTTACAAAGTTGTTCCAATTTATTGATTGGTATTAACCCTAGATTCTTGCCCCCTGAAAGATGAATCCATACTTTCTACCCGAGCTCCATCATGTACTATATTCATTACAACCTAACAAAAAAGGATTCTAGTGAAAACAGAACAGATGTCGGGTCAAGAGCACCTTCATTCATAGAAAAGATGGCGGATGTAAGAATAAAAATCCACAACGGATCGTGTCCTTCAAGTCGCACGTTGCTTTCTACCACAGCGTTTCAAACGAAGTTTTAGCATAACAAAAAATTCCTCTAATTTGGAACCCATATGGAATTGATTCAATTATGGAATCATGAATAGTCATTGGTTCCGTCGATACATAAACATATTAATTTATACCCTTTTTTCTCCTATACAAATTCTTCTATACAAAGATGGCAAAAATTTTTTTGAAGCAATCTTAGCAAGATCCCACCTATTATTGTATGTTATTGTATGAATGCAACACTTTAACTTTACTTTTTATTAAAAAAATTAAAATATCTGTTTCTTTTCGAATTGAACCATCAACGATTTAAAGCAGATAAATGGATTGACAAAAAAAAACATTTTATTTTTTTGTGTGAGATAGATAAAAAAGACCGATTGAAGAGAATATTTAAGTACTTGTTCTTTCGATTCAAATTTTATTAATAAGATAAGATGAACGAATTAGGGGTTTTTCGTACCTATGAGATAGACTGAACTACAGTCTTTATTATGGATCCGTTACATATGTAACTTGATTCGTTATTAATGAGATTCGGACATACACAGATATACATATATTTAATAAAATAAGACCTCCTATTACTGTTACTAATTACTAATTAAGAACTATCTATCCCACGACGCTCTGGGAATGCTGAATCAAAATCAAAATAAAAAGGTTTGGGGAAAGGATACTCTCTAGGGACAAAGACAAACAAGTCCAGATTAGGCGCTTGCTCCTAATTTTTTAGTTTACCCAAACCCAGTCTTGTCTTAAGAGACTTAATCCCATTAATTGAATGTAATAACCCTCCTCCTGTTTAGAATAAAGAGATCCTAATAATTTGGCTACCCCATTTTTTTTAAGTTTAATTTGAATGGATAAAGAATACGATATAGGATATAGTAAAGAAGGGCTCTTTCTTAGTGTAATTCAAAATAAAATGTATCGTTGAAAATTTAAAAAGATATGAGACGTAAGGTTTTTCTTCAAATTAAGAAGCTCTAAACCCCTTCAATATGAAGGGAATGAACATATCATATGATGAAAAATCCGGCCATACTTTATTTTTTAATTAATTGAATTCAACTAGGGTGTGACCTATGTTACCATCATATCTTGATGACAAACAAATCTATTTAGTAATATCTGTATGTTGTGAAAAACAAAGATATGATTCATAAAAGAATCATAAAAGAAACAAGAATGACATTCTATCCAATATTAGGCATTTAAACATAACGTTACTTTCAAAATAAACTTTTACTCTGATACAATGTATCTACCTGGGACGAAAGGATTCGAACCTCCGAATACCGGGACCAAAACCCGTTGCCTTACCACTTGGCCACGCCCCATCTATACTTCCATTCTATACTAATAAATAATAATATTAGTATTGGGTCTTGGTCAATTACAGGGCAATTTTATATATAAAATTTTTATAGAATAGATTAGATTCTTGCTAGGATTTTTACGCATGTAGATATAGAATTCAGCCGAATTCATTGATCATTACATATAATTTAATTAAGATATTCTATGAAAGTATTATTTCTTCTATTCTCCT